GAGTGAGTTATTTCAACTCCACGGTTTCTTTCCTTTGAATCACAGTTCCAAAAATTAAAGTATAGCACTAGATTCGCTTATTTCATTTGTAGCGAACAAAAATAAATATTTAATTCATCGTAATTAAAAGAAACAATATATATATTGTTTTCCTTGTTGACATAAGTTCTCCTTGTGGATAGACAGAGGTTTCGGATAATTATATTTTTTCTTTTGTTTTTTATTTATAATTATTTATTTAATATTTTAAAATAATATTCATTATTATTTTAACTTATATTATAATATTCATTATTATATTACTTATTATTTAAATTATTTAAATATATATATTCTAAATTAGTTTCTATCTAATCATATAGCTAATAGAATTATAGTTGATATTATTTATCACTTATAAATAATATTATTTACAATATAATAATAACTTGATATTACTTATGATAGATATATCCTAAATAAGCATAAGAGGATATCTTTTTAATAGATAGAAATAGTAAATCGAGGCATCTATTCTATGACAGATTTCAACTTACCCTCCATTTTTGTACCTTTAGTGGGCCTAGTATTTCCGGCAATTGCAATGGTTTCTTTATTTCTTCATGTCCAAAAAAATAAGATTGTCTAGACCCAATGGTAATGAATCTTATCAAGTGATTTCAACACTGTATGATAATACGGATATTTATTTCGTGTAATATGGTATGATATGTGGCTTTTGCCAAACACACAAGTGAAAGAACTTTTATGCGGATATATAATATCTGTATAAACGCATGTATATGTGGATATAGCTGATTCAAAATGAATTAGCGAATATAAAAAATGGAAAGTCAATGTATCTAACTAATTACTCCCGATGTTTCACATAACAATAGTGCTAGTTGGTGAAAGTTACTTCGGGGTCAAGAAAGGTAAAGTCAAATTTATTTGGGTTATTCGCTCGATTCCAATCGAATGCAACTGAATGCAGTATAGTATGAATTGGCGATCAGAACATATATGGATAGAACTTATAACGGAATCTCGAAAAACGAGTAATTTTTGCTGGGCCTGTATCCTTTTTTTAGGTTCACTAGGATTCTTAGTGGTTGGAACTTCCAGTTATCTTGGTAGGAATTTGATCTCTGTATTTCCATCTCAGCAAATCGTTTTTTTTCCTCAAGGGGTTGTGATGTCTTTCTATGGGATCGCGGGTCTGTTCATTAGCTCCTATTTGTGGTGCACTATTTCGTGGAATGTAGGTAGCGGTTATGACCGATTTGATAGAAAAGAGGGAAGAGTTTGTATTTTTCGTTGGGGATTTCCTGGAATAAATCGTCGCATCTTCCTTCGGTTCCTTATGAGAGATATCCAATCAATCAGAATAGAGGTTAAAGAGGGTCTTTATACTCGTCGTGTCCTTTATATGGAAATAAGAGGCCAAGGAGCTATTCCCTTGACTCGTACTGATGAGAATTTGACTCCACGAGAAATTGAACAAAAAGCTGCTGAATTAGCCTATTTTTTGCGCATACCAATGGAAGTACTTTAAAACGAACTCGAACTGAAGTAAAGAATAAATATCCTCTCAAGGTGGGGAAAAGAACTTGCTAATTCCCCTTTTTAATAAAAGGCAAGTTTCCTGATTCTTTTATACTAGAAGTCTAATCTAACTAACTAATCTAATAATTAATTTATATCTATAAATTAATTTAATCAAACCTATCCGAACATGTATTTCGTAATACATAATTCATCTTTTTAGGCCCATGATTTTTAATCGATACCTTTTTTCTGATTATACAGTAAAAGATTTCGTTTCGAAAGAATTAATGTAAGTTTTTTGGTCTCGAAACTTGATTCGTTACTTAAAGTGGGTTTTGGAGTATTCATCGAAAGGAACAAATGAAAATGAAATTGGTTTGAATTTGCCCAATTGAGATATCTGAAATATATTACAAATAAAAAGGAAAGGGATAGATCCAGAGGTCACTACTTTGTTATACAACTCGTGCTTCAGAGAAATATCAGATAGAGTCGACGAATGAAGCAGGTTCATTAAAAATTCAATTCACAGATCAAAATGAAAAAAAAGAAAGCATTGGCCTCCCTTCCCTATCTTGCATCTATGGTATTTTTGCCCTGGTGGGTCTCTTTCTCTTTTAATAAATGTCTGGAACCTTGGGTTATTTATTGGTGGAATAGCAGACAATCCGAAACTTTTTTAAATCATATTCAAGAGAAAAACGTTCTAAAAAGATTCATAGAATTAGAAGAACTATTCCTATTGGATGAAATGATAAAGGAGTACCCGGAAACACATATACAAAAACTTCATATAGGAATACACAAGGAAACAATACAATTGGTCAAAGCATGCAATGAATATGATCTTCATATCATTTTACATTTCTCGACAAATATAATCTGTTTCACTATTCTAAGTGGTTATTTTATTCTGAGTAATGAAGAACTCGTTATTCTGAATTCTTGGGTTCAGGAATTCCTCTATAACTTAAGTGACACAATAAAAGCTTTTTCGATTCTTTTAGTTACTGATTTATGGGTCGGATTTCACTCGACCCGTGGTTGGGAACTAATGATAGGTTTGGTTTACAACGATTTTGGATTGGATCATAACAATCAGATTATATCTGGTCTTGTTTCCATTTTTCCAGTTATTCTAGATGCAATTGTTAAATATTGGATTTTTCATTATTTAAATCGTGTATCTCCCTCGCTTGTAGTAATTTTTCATTCAATGAATGAATAAAGAACTCATTTGATCTCATCATATTAATAAAATTAGAATCCTTCTTCCTTTATAAATAAATAGAAATTAAGCATTTAATTAAAAATTTTACTTAATTCCTTATACTTTCATCTGCTCAAGGTATTCATCGTATATTCCAGTACAATTATTCTAGTACAATGCCAGACTCGTGTATAGGTAACTAGTATAGTTACCTATCTAATTTATTGTAGAAACTCCGAAATTAATGATTGGACATGCAAAATAAAAATGCTTTTTCTTGGGTAAAGGAAGGGATGACTCGATCCATTTCTGTATCGATCATGATATATGTAATAACTCGGTCATCCATTTCAAATGCATATCCCGTTTTTGCGCAGCAAGGTTATGAAAACCCGCGAGAAGCAACGGGACGAATTGTATGTGCTAATTGTCATTTAGCTAATAAACCCGTGGATATTGAAGTTCCGCAAGCTGTGCTCCCTGATACTGTATTTGAAGCAGTTGTCCGAATTCCTTATGATAAGCAACTGAAACAAGTTCTTGCTAATAGTAAAAAGGGGGGTTTGAATGTAGGGGCTGTTCTCATTTTACCCGACGGATTCGAATTAGCCCCCCCTGATCGTATTTCTCCCGAATTGAAAGAAAAGATTGGAAATTTGTCTTTTCAGAGTTATCGTCCTAATAAAAGAAATATTATTGTGATAGGTCCTGTTCCTGGTCAGAAATATAGTGAAATCATCTTTCCCATTCTTTCCCCCGACCCTGCTACGAAGAAAGATGTTCACTTCTTAAAATATCCCATATATGTAGGTGGGAACAGAGGAAGGGGTCAGATTTATCCTGATGGTAGCAAAAGTAACAATACAGTCTATAATGCTACATCAGCAGGTGTAGTAAGTAGAATAGTACGTAAAGAAAAGGGTGGATATGAAATAACCGTTGTTGATCCATCGGATGGACATCAAGTAGTTGATATTGTACCTCCAGGACCAGAACTTCTTGTTTCAGAGGGTGAATCCATCAAGCTTGATCAACCATTAACAAGCAATCCCAATGTGGGAGGCTTTGGTCAGGGAGATGCAGAAGTAGTGCTTCAAGACCCATTACGGGTCCAAGGTCTTTTATTCTTCTTTGCATTTGTTATTTTGGCACAAGTTTTTTTGGTTCTTAAAAAGAAACAGTTTGAAAAGGTTCAATTATACGAAATGAATTTCTAGGTGCGGGGATTTCTTAACATCAAGTTGGTAAAAGGTGCCAAATTTTTGTCGATCCATATATATATATGGATCGACAAAAAGGGTTTGGAGATTTGTTTATACTTTTTTTTCGTTTTGCGGGATGCCTGGAATTCATTACTTGTATCCTATTCTTTGTACTTTGTAATAGATATACAAACGAAGAGAATACAAGGGAAGGATGGCAAACCAGAACTCTTTTCTTTTGTTTAGATTGATAGGAAGTTGTGGATAAACAAAAAGAGAGAAAAGATTATAGGGGAATAATTGATTGAGCAAATAGAACTTCTTCTATTAACTTAAACTTATAACTTAGAGAAATTATTCAAACAAATTTAAATTTCAAATTATATTATATAGTAAGTTCCATTAGTAGTTTACTATAGAAGGAGAAAGAAAGAATTTGGAGGATATCTGATGCGTAGAAATCCATAGAATATTGTAGTATCCAGAGATTACTCTTTTCTTCTTGCTTCGTATCGTAAGAGTTAATTAGAGGAAGGACGGAGACTATGAATCAATCAACGGCTTCAATTCTTCAAAAACATTATTAAGAAACAAAAGAATTAGAGTAATGTTTAAAATATCAGAGCAAAAGATCCATTTTGTTATTTTTTTTTCTACAAAACAAATATAATATTTTTATTATGTTGACTGTATAACTTTCCAATTTGAATTTGTATGTTTCCGAATTTGTATGTTATGGAATAGATCAAAGTCTTCTTATATTCTTATAAGAGTTAAGAACTCAACGGGACCTTACCCTCCTTTGTCTGTCTGATTAGAGTGGTAAGGTCCCGTTGAGTTCTTACTCTTTCATGTCTACAATCTGGTTCATCCAATTACTAGAGAGATGAACCCAACCCGGAATATGAACCGTAAAAGAAAACACCTATTAAACCGATCACAGGAATACCAGTTACAGTACCCACCAACCAAAGAGGAATCCTTCCAGTAGTATCGGCCATTTCCCCTACTTTACCTCCACATTTTTTCAAATGGTCATGCTATAGACAAAAACAGCCATT